TTTTATTTGGTATTTGTATGGAATGGGAATGCGGATTTCTTCTTGTTTTCTTTATTCTTGATAGGAATTTTCTTGTTAAGACCCTATTTATTAATTGAAACCTCAGATTCATACGAGAACCACGATAATTCAATGAAACCTTCAAAGTCCAAAGTTCACTGAGTGAGAACCATTGGATCATCACTTATTCAATAAAAAAAAGAGCTATAATGATTAAAAACATAAAATACAAAGAAGCGTTTGTCCTTTGATCTAAATAAGAGTTTAAAAGCAGAAAAAAAGTTTGATTTATTAAAATTTATAAGATAGAACGGAAAGAAGTCCGGCTACGAGGTCTGAGTATTAAGTATGAATCATAGTTCGAAAACTTTGTGATCTATTTGATCTATTTCGTGCTCCAGATACTCGAATGAATATCCGACGAAGTAAAACCATCTTGATAAAGATGACAGACCCTTTCTCCGTACTATCCATAGGGTCAATTTTAACAAGTCACACACTCATATTCCGGAAATATACAATGCAGAAAAAAATTTCGCGGTCGAACTACCAAAGGAGAATAGGCTAAAATTTTGAGACCTACATAATTTACTTTTTTGTATCGAACGAAAAGCTAGGACTTCAAGATTCTTCTCAGTCTAATTCACTGAAATTCCATCCAGTAGAACAGAAGAATTATAAATCTCCAAAATAATAGATAGGAATACCGCAAATAGCGCCATTGCAACACCCATCAAAGGGGTCGTTCCCCATCCAGGAGCTACTTTACCATATTCGGAATTCAACGGTTTCAATAACTTCCCTACAGTAGTGCTTCTTGGACCAGATCTAGAACTATCTTCAACAGTTTGTGTAGCCATAAATCTTATTTTGTATTCATTACGATCTGTTGACTTTGTATACCATTCCGTTGTAAATAAACGATCTTAGCATAGATCCATTGTGGTCTTTCAATTCTATAATAATGGAAACAGCAACTCTAGTCGCTATCTTTATATCTGGGTTACTTGTAAGTTTTACTGGGTATGCTCTATATACTGCCTTTGGGCAACCCTCTCAACAACTAAGAGATCCATTCGAGGAACACGGGGACTAGTTGACGTAATCAGCCTCCAACTAATTGGAGGCTGATTACGTCAATGAAGATAATGAAAAATTATTTCATTTTTTAGTTGAAATTGTAGGCGGTTCCCGAAAAAAAATAGCGAAAAAAATGATCCCTAAAGTCGATACTAAGAGAAATGTATAAACCAATGCTTCCATAAATTTGATCGTGGTTTACAATTATAGCTTTCATACCTGTTTTGTTTATGTTTACTGAGGAGTATCCCTCCGGATAAAGAACAAAAAAGAGTCAAAGAAACGGCAGCGATTTAAATCAAGATTCCTACAGTACCCTACCTATTAAATACTATTAAATAAAAAAAAATCGCAAACAGAAACTAAAAGACAAAAGCAATGTTGCATCAGACTGCTTGTCTTTTTGTAGTTGGATCTCCAAGTTTTTGGAATGCCCCAAATTCCACCTGAGCATCCAAATCTGGATCAATACCAGCAAAAACATCTCTGAAAAGGGTTCTAGCACCATGCCAAATGTGTCCAAAGAAGAAAAGTAGAGCAAACGAAGCATGCCCAAAAGTAAACCAACCTCTTGGACTGCTACGAAAAACGCCATCGGATTTCAAAGTAGCACGATCTAATTCAAAAATCTCACCCAATTGAGCCCGTCTAGCATATTTTTTCACAGTTGCGGGATCACTATAACTCACTCCGTTGAGTTCACCACCATAAAACTCAACAGTTACACCTACTTGTTCGACACTATATTTAGATTCTGCCCTTCTAAATGGGACGTCCGCTCTAACAATTCCGTCTCCGTCTACCAAAACAACCGGAAATGTTTCAAAAAAAGTAGGCATACGGCGTACAAAAAGTTCACGCCCTTCTTTATTTCTAAAGACGGGGTGTCCTAACCATCCAACAGCTATTCCATCCCCATTGTCCATTGAACCCGCTCGGAATAACCCCCCTTTTGCTGGATTATTACCAATATAATCATAAAAAGCTAATTTTTCAGGAATTTTAGACCAAGCTTCCGATACACTTTGATTTTCAGCTAGTCCAGCACTAACTCTTCGATATATTTCTTGTTGAAAGTATCCCTGATCCCATTGATAACGAGTAGGACCAAATAATTCGATGGGAGTAGTTGCAGAACCATACCACATAGTTCCAGCAACAACAAAAGCTGCAAAAAAGACAGCAGCAATACTACTGGAAAGGACGGTTTCAATATTTCCCATACGTAATCCTTTATATAGACGTTGAGGCGGACGAACACTAAGATGGAATAAGCCGGCTAATATACCCAACGTCCCTGCTGCAATATGATGAGAGGCTATTCCTCCCGGAACAAAAGGGTCAAAACCCTCCACGCCCCACGCCGGATTTACGGGTTGGACCTTTCCGGTTAGTCCATAAGGGTCGGATACCCATATTCCAGGACCATATAATCCTGTTACATGAAATGCGCCAAAACCAAAGCAAGCCACTCCGGAAAGAAATAAATGAATTCCAAAAATCTTGGGCAAATCCAAAGAAGGTTTTCCTGTACGTTCATCACAAAAAATTTCTAGATCCCAATATACCCAATGCCAAATAGCTGCCAAGAAGCACAAGCCAGAAAACACGATATGTGCTGCGGCTACCCCTTCGTAACTCCAAAGACCCGGATTCGTTATAGTCCCTCCTGTAATATTCCAACCGCCCCATGAATTGGTTATTCCTAAACGAGTCATGAAAGGTATAACGAACATACCTTGTCTCCACATTGGATCAAGAACAGGGTCGGAGGGATCAAAAACTGCTAATTCATATAGAGCCATGGAACCGGCCCAACCAGCAACCAGAGCAGTATGCATTATATGAACCGAAAGCAAACGACCGGGATCATTCAATACAACAGTATGAACACGATACCAAGGCAAACCCATGGAAATACCCCTTTATCAACGAAAAATAGACACTATGTAACTTTATTGCATTGGAAAAAACTATGTTACGGACCCCCCCCTTTTTTAGGTAATTTTTTCGGAGAAAAGATTACTATTTGTTCTATTATGTTAGTAATAATGGAACAATTCCATTCATAGGAAAAAAGGGAAGCGGATCTATTCTATATCCGATAAGTACCAATACGCAATGGGGGTGAATCCTATTTTATATGAACCAAGATAGCTATTGTTGTTCATCATTCAGAAGCCCGTTCGTAAAAAGTTTTCTTTAATTTTGATTCATTCTCTCTTACTTTACTTTTATTTTATATTTTATTTGAGCTTATTCAACTTTTTATGTATTAAATATGATTAATTTCAATATGATTAATATTAATAAAGTAGGAAAAAAGGATAATATTATTAAAAAAATGAAACCCCAGTCTTACGTTTCCACATCAAAGTGAAATAGAGAACTTCATTCTCTTTTTTTTCATTTCATGCCTATTGGCGTTCCAAAAGTACCTTTTCGAAGTCCAGGAGAAGGAGATACATCTTGGGTTGACATATAGTGCGACTTGTCAGATATATTGGGCTATATGGGATTTCCCCATTTTCTCCCTCGATCGAGATATCCTCTGTTTCGCTCAAAAAGATTGATTGAATTATCAAAAATTTGGCGCAAAAAAGAAATTAGAATTAAATACAGGGAGTATTTAGATTGATATTAGATTATCAAAAATTTTTTATGGTTTACGTGATCGGACTAATAAAATTAAGTATCCAGGCTCCGTTTAGCAAAAACCCAATTGATAATTAATATATAATATTTTTATAATTACTACTTAATATGATATGAAAAATTATGATAAAAAATTATATTAAAAAAAAAATTTTTTGAAACAGGGTGATCTAAAACTGTTGATCAAATCAAATAATATAATTAATAATTTGTTGACTATTTGACAGAAGACATGTGAAAGAACTTAATTGAAAAAAAAAGAAGGAGTAGTAAAAAAAAGACGCGGTATTTGGTTCATTTGTCCTATATGTGCAAATCAAAATCGGGCAAATTTTTCCTTTTACTCGGAGTAGAGCATAAACCTAAAAAAATGGAATAAAAAAAGGAAGAAGCCCATTCAGGAACAAGAAAAAACCATCGCCATTTCAACGGAATCTCGATGAAAAAAAAATATCAATGAATCAAGGTAGTCTGCCAGGCCTAATCAATCGTTTTCTTATTTTATTATTAGGATTATAATATTTAATAAAATAAAAGTAAAAGGGGCCAAAAGTTATTTATTTTTTCTTTTACTTTTAAAAGGTAAGCAAGCCCTTCCCTTATTAAGTTAGAAAGAAAAGCTTTCTCTGAAAAAAAAGGGGGGTTGGAATCGACACATTGATTTTTTAACAATTTTTGTTGAACCGTATGCATCAAAAGGTGCCTGTACGGCTCCTAAGGAATAAAATTTTATCCTAATCAACCGACTTTATCGAGAAAGATTATTTTTTTTAGGACAGGAGGTTGATACCGAAATCTCGAATCAACTTATTAGTCTTATGATATATCTCAGTATAGAAAAGGATACCAAAGATCTTTATTTGTTTATAAATTCTCCTGGTGGATGGGTAATATCTGGAATGGCTATTTATGATACTATGCAATTTGTGCGACCCGATGTACAGACAATATGCATGGGATTGGCCGCTTCAATAGCATCCTTTATCCTAGTCGGAGGAGCAATTACCAAACGTATAGCATTCCCTCACGCTTGGCGCCAATGAGTTTTTTTTTAGAGAAAAAAAGACTATGCCTTCGCCCTCGGAAATATGAATTAGTTAAGTAATAATAGCATGGCACTTCGAATTCGATATGAAATTTTTTAGATTAAAAAAATTAGATTATATATTGAAAGAGTAGTATGAGATAAGAAAGGGGTTTTTAAAATGATATCTTCCCTATTCGGGCACATCTCAGCGTCACAAACTTTGTTTTCACACCGGAAGCTTATTTACAAAATAAAAAAAAAAGACACTTTGGGATTGCTGAATCATAGACGGATCAAAAAAATGATATATAAAGCAACGGAACCATCATAGTATTTTTTTAACTCCTACAAAACAAAAAAGAAGGATGGTAATTGGATCATTTATGGATCTGCGTATAATACAACCTATATTTTTTTCTTTCGCCGAAAGGAAAGGTCAAAAACGTAAATTCCATTGTGGAGCCGTATGCAACGCACAAAAAAAGCCTGTACGGTTATTCAAATTTCTCTGTTTTTTTGGTTATCTCGCCTCATTCTGCGAAATAGAAGAACCTTTTCTATTATATCATCAGGGTAATGATCCATCAACCCGCTAGTTCGTTTTATGAGGCACAAACGGGAGAAGTTATCTTGGAAGCGGAAGAACTACTAAAACTTCGCGAAACCATCACAAGGGTTTATGTACAAAGAACGGGCAAACCTATATGGGTTGTATCCGAAGACATGGAAAGGGATGTTTTTATGTCAGCAACAGAAGCCCAAGCTCATGGAATTGTTGATCTTGTAGCGGTTCAATAAAAATAGGAGCGATTTCATGCAAACCTACCATTGCGAATTTTATATCTTTTTAGATTAAAGGTTTAGTTTCCTATTCTCTTCAATATATTTTTTTTATATTGAAGAGAATCTTGAAGAGAAGTAATTCAGAATTAGCCGGTTAGAACCCATCTAAACCAGCCCATTATTTATATGATTCCGTATGCCAACCATTAAACAACTTATTAGAAATACAAGACAGCCAATCCGAAATGTCACGAAATCCCCAGCGCTTCGGGGATGCCCTCAGCGCCGAGGAACATGTACTCGGGTGTATGTGCGACTCGTTTAGATCATAGACTGAAACACAAAAAGGAAATTCTTTTTTAAATATCAAGGATCAGTACCTGTTAATAAAATAGAATGGAGGAACTCGATTCATTATTTCAAAAAGATAGATCATTCATATCTTCTATTGTGTCTGAAACTTATGGTTTACATTGGTGCAAATCCAATCAACTCCATTTTTTAGAAAACCCCCAATGATAACAAATAGTTATCCATTAAGCGGGGGAAATTCCATTTTTTATTAAAAAAATTCCACTCTTGAAAGAAAAAAACGGACTAACAGGGTAAATGACCAAATCAATTTTAAAATAAAATACCGTTACTGTATAAAGTGGATCTCATTGTGAAAGACCTATTACTGGAATATTAATGGGGTAGAGCCAAAGAATGTGAATTGTACAAGTTACCAATAGTATTGATTAATTAAAAGAAGGAGCTCCGGTGTATAGAGAGGACCTCACCGTTTTAGAAGTAACCATAGAAACGAAGGAACCCACTAGTTATCCATTTCTATTTACTAACTTTTTGTAGTTATTCTTTTTTTATATCAAGTATCAAGGCAATTTATCCTTTCAAAGCAAAGGAAAATACCTAGTAAAAAATAGTGGTGGGGAAGGTTAGAGTAGCAAAAGCCATTGGAATTTTTTTTTATACATTGGACTAATTCGTTTGGTTATTAATGACTAGTAAAGGGGAAAAGAATAACTAAAAAAAGAATTAGTTATTCATCAAAGTTTGATTTATTCAATGACTAGAATTAAACGCGGATATATAGCTCGGAGGCGTAGAACAAAACTTCGTTTATTTGCATCAAGCTTTCGAGGGGCTCATTCACGACTTACACGAACTATGACTCAACAGAGAATAAGAGCTTTAGTTTCGGCTCGTCGGGATAGGGGTAAAAGAAAAAGAGATTTTCGTCGTTTATGGATCACTCGAATAAATGCCGTAATTCACGAAACGGAGGTATTCTATAGTTATAACCGATTCATACACAATCTGTACAAGAAGCAATTACTTCTTAATCGAAAAATACTTGCACAAATAGCTCTATTAAATAGGAGTTGTCTTTATACGATTTCAAATGAGATCAAAAAATGAGGGGATTGGAAGAAATCCACTAAAATATTTGAAATAGAGTTTTAAGGAGAATAAGCTCGGGGAGGGTAGAGTAGAAATTAGTATTATAAAAAAAGTCGTCAAAAAAAAACGAGGGTATATAGTCGCTAAAAAAAGACTTTTTTTTCTTTTCGACGATTCTTTTTTTTTTTTTTTATGACAGACACAGACGTAAGAATCAAATTTTGATTCTTGATTGGATTTGTCGAACAAAATAGTAACCTCTTTTTTAATTCCTTCAGATTGGAATTGTTATTCAATTGAAGAATTAGTCTATTTTTTTCTGGTTCTAAGGCTAGTAGTTCTAGGGGTCGACTCACTTCTTTCAAATTGTTTCTGATTATTAAGAAAAGGTAACAAAGATAAAATACGAGCTTGTTTTATAGCAATAGTAATTAATCGTTGTTGTTTTAAAGTTACTCTATTCACCCGTCTAGATAATATTTTTCCTTGTTCACTAATAAATCGACTAATTAAACTCATGTTTCTATAATCAATTCGATCCCCCGATTGGATCGGGGGCAAACGCCGACGAAAAGATCGCTTGGATTTAGTAAAAGGTCGCTTAGATTTATTCATAATTTTTTATTCCTTACCTCTAAAATCCTATTTTGATCGGATCAAAATAAAAATGATTTCTATTTCTATATAGGATAGAGTTTCTATATAGAATTAAGACTATAGGATTTTATTTCTTTCTATTATTTTATTTGTTTATATTTATATATATGTAATAATACGTAGATACTATCATTATTCCTGTTCTTAAAATCAAATTTTACATATAAGCACTCAATTTTATCTATTTCTTGATTTCCCCATGAATTGTATGTTTATAACAATAGGGACAGAATTTTCTCAATTCCAATCGACTAGGAGTGTTATGACGATTCTTTTGAGTAATATATCTGGAAATTCCCGCCGATTCCTTCTTAATATCATTTCGAACACAACTGGTACATTCCAAAATAATTGTTACTCGAACATCTTTACCTTTGGCCATGAAACCTCCTTTGGATTTATGATTCACCCCCAATCTTCTATTTTAATTTTAGGATCCATAAAGAACAAGAACCAAAAAAATAGAAGCTGTTAATTAACTAAAAAAAATGTCTGAAATATTTCGTTGCAATGAATATTAATTATTATTAGTAATTAATTATTATAAAAATAAAATAATAAGTAATACAATGATTTTTTGAAAACTATATTTTAAATCTTTGTACAGTATTTTTTTTAAGTATCTCGTAGGATACTCTTTCCCTAGCAACACTTTTTTTTTATTGGATCCTGAACCCTCGTTTTTATGACCTTTCGCCCCCCCTTTTTGCTAATTATTCTAAAAAAAATAATTAGCAAAAGGGGGGTTAGTCCCCGATCGTTGATCGTATCTCTAAATTTTTTATCCTTTCTGATGTTAATAACTAGAATTAAAAAAAGGGAAATGTTAATGCATCTGGAAATAAACGATTAATCTCTATTAATAAACCCGCTAACGAAACGAACCATAGAGTACTTAGTACCGGTGCTACGGAAAGATATGTTTTTAGATCTCGCATTTGAAATCCTCCTTCTTTCTTCTTTATTGTATTACAATATATATAGTAATATATATAACTATAGATGTACATGTAGTTAAGAGGTTCTTGTATTTGTATATGTAACCCCCCTTTTTTTAATTTAGAATTGAAATATTGTCTATTAGAACGATCTTATAGATTCCATTTGAAAATGGAAACGCCTTTTTATGTAAATTTGAAATTGATAGAATTTTCCTAAAAAAAACGTAATTTTTTTAATTATATATATGTTTGTTATCTGATGAAAAAAAAAAAAAAAAAGAAGCATGTGGAAAACAAGATAGGAATTGTCTACAATGACACTGTAAACCAATTGAAAGGGATGTAGCGCAGCTTGGTAGCGCGTTTGTTTTGGGTACAAAATGTCACGGGTTCAAATCCTGTCATCCCTACCTATTACTGCTCTTCTGAGCAGTAACGAGGAATCCATTTTAGATCTATCTTTTTTTAATAAAATTGGACATACATATAATTCTGAAATTTATGATATACTACGATATAGTATATACGTACAAAATCAATTCGGGTTCAAGAATGTCCTCTTTCTAGCCTTTTCGTTTTTTTTAGAAAAAATAAGAAAAGCGCTCTTAGTTCAGTTCGGTAGAACGTGGGTCTCCAAAACCCAATGTCGTAGGTTCAAATCCTACAGAGCGTGATGTCACTCTTGTTTATTAGATTGTGTCAAAATTCCATTCTTCGCAAATAATTGAGCAGCAATCTGAATTAGACCTCCCGCATATGAAAGCAAGAAGGAGGTCAGTCAAAAAAAAGAGATGTTAATTAATCAAAAGTCCAACTGATCACCACGTCTGTATTGTAAATAAGCAGTTACGAATAGTCCAGCCAAAGTAATAGGAATTAGACCTAAGACGATTCCAAATAAAGAAACTTCAATCATTTCAATTTTCTTTTGTTTTCATTTTTGAAAGGGAGAAAAGAGAGGTACTATCTATTCCTAGCTCTTAATCTGTATTGCCGATGAATCTCACTGACCAAAATTGGGTAATTAACACGGTAAGGAACTATCGAACATATGAAATACCATAGAAATCTTTTTTGATCAAAAAAGATTCATTCAATTAATTTCAAATAAGTCGTATTTTGCTTAGACCAATAAATAGAACTGAGGTTATAGTTAAAGCTGCTAGTAGAAAACCGAAATAACTAGTTATAGTAGGCATGAAGGGACTCAATAAAATATGTTTTTTTATACATATGTTTCTAAAGTACTTCCCTAAGTTTCAATAAAAAAAAATTTTAAAGATAGATACAAATACTAGTTCCAAGAATCAAAAAATTCAATTGAAAATTTGTGAGTTATCAATCATTATCCGTGGTATGAACAAAAAAAAAAAGATAAAAATAAAAAAACTAAATTCATCATCTTTGGCAGCCGCACCATCTCAGGATTCAGAATTCACGTAACTGATTCATT